ATCCATTAGACAATGGACGCTTTTCGTTCCTATTTTCTTCTTTCGTATTCTTCCTTTCTCTTGTTCGGATAAAAAACGATTACACGGAAAAAATTTTAGGGAATAAAAAAAACAAGGATGCATATCCAAATTGATGATGCATGTATAATAAAAAGCATATATAATAAAGAATATATAGCGGGTAGCGGGAATCGAACCCGCATCGTTAGCTTGGAAGGCTAGGGGTTATAGTCGACGTTGGTTGATCATTTTTAACGTTTCTAATTCAAAACCGAACATGAAATTTTGGTTTCATTCGGCTCCTTTATATAAGATCGATGTATTCCCAAAGAGAAAAATTAGATCCATAACATCTATGTTAGCTTTTCTGCATGAATCCGTCCAAAGCTACTTGCTTTCTAGATGATCCATCTAGAGGAGGGGGATTATACTAAATCCATTTAGTCTAGTTACTTCGTTCCCTATTTCCACTCGCAGGATCCTGAGGAAAAAAATTTGGTTTCCACCGAGCTGAAACAATATGCTGATGGTTCTAGTAAACCAAAACCATCGTTTTATAGCTATTTGGCTTCAATTTCCCTTTTACAAAAAAAAAAATTGAAGATCTAGTTACGATTGGAAATAAACTTTTATATCTTCATCCATAGATCCTTTACTCATACTCATTCAATTGGAAGAGTTAATCCAATTCAAAAAAATTATGCTTCGCGACTCCATATCCATAATCCAATCTTTTTTATTCAATTTCTAATTGGCCTTTGGATACAAATTGTGAGAATGTATATTCTTCCTCAAATATGCTATTGAGAGGTAAAGGATTAAACCTTTTTAAGAAAAAAAGTTTTTGATCGGAATATGAAACTGAAAGACCCCTTAACTATTTAATTAAGTTTTTGATAGAACGAATCACACTTTTACCACTAAACTATACCCGCTACATATTTATTATTGTAACATATTTATTATTGTATATGAATGGACCATTTGTCGAACAAAAGAGTGAGGCGCAATCAAGATAGCACCAGAATCATGAAAATTCTAGCGTTGACACTTCGTCCCGCCGGGGACTTAAATAGGCGGCGAAGAGCAAAAAGCTTACTTAAATAACATAAAAAATAAGTTTATAATAAAATAACTTATAAGTTATATTATAATGTTTATTTATATGTTATATAAATAAACATTATAATATTTTATATATCTTCATTTTATATATCTTTATTTTATATCTTTTTTTATATAATCTTATATTTTTTTTATATATCTTTATTCTTTTTTTTCTTTATAATAATATATATATATATTATTATTATAAATATATATATATTATTTATAATTATAATAAATAAAGAATATAATTTAATAGAATATAAATAAAAGAATATATATAAAAAAAATAGATAAATAAAAAAGGAAAATGAAGGTTTTTTACTTCACGTGTCACATCACATAAAAAATTTTCCATTTTAAAATGGGGATGGGGAGAGATGGCTGAGTGGACTAAAGCGGCGGATTGCTAATCCGTTGTACGAGTTATTCGTACCGAGGGTTCGAATCCCTCTCTCTCCGCTTCTTCTGATTACTTGAGACTTTCGAATTCGAAGGAATTTCGATCCTTTGATTTTATCATAGCATAGGTAAATGTATGGAATACATAAAATCATAAGAAAAAAATTTCGAAAAAGCAGGAAAAACTAAAAATATCTTTTTTTTTATTCCTCACGTCCAGGATTACGCCCTGGATCATTAGATAAAAATCCGAAGATGAAGAGAGAAATAAAGAATATCACTACTGTATAAACGAATAGTTTGAGAGTAAGCATTACACAATCTCCAAGATCTTTTTTTTTTTGAAAAAGGGAATAGATTACTTTTTTTTTACCACATACACTATTTTGTTTTGACATGACACCCCCCAAAAAATGAAGTGTTTTTTGAAAAGAAAGTCATTTTCACGAATTTCTTTGGAATAAGATTTTGATTCCTTCGTTATCAAAAATTTCTTGTCATATGATTAGGTATTGTAGGCAACCTAATAAAATCTTTGCTCACTGTAAGGTCAGAACGAGGAAATAAGCTGATCAAAATTCATCGCCGCGGTTATTCAATATACAAGAATTTCTATTTTTGAATCGAGGGTTCATAATGTAAGACTTATCTGGTCTTATCAATTTTTAGAATTTTGATTTATCGAATAAATCATGAATTTAGCAGAGTATTAAATCATCGAAAACTTACAGCAGCTTGCCAAACAAAGGCTAAGAGAAAAAAAAGTACAGGTATGACAGGCATAACATCTACGATTGGATTTAAAAAGGCATAAGCTTCGGGCAATTTGGCGAAGAAAAAACTACTCGAATAAAAGACAGAATTAAGACAGATGCAGATTAAACTAAAGATATTAAGCATAACAAAATTTCGTTCTTGTAGATTAGATAATTTTATTCTGATTGAGTTTTTTTTTATAAGGGAAAAAAAAGACAAGTCAAAAAATCTTTCTTTTTCTTCGAACTCTCCCAAATAAAAATCCTTCCTTCCATTCTCAAATGAGAATACAAGGAATTCCATTTTCATACAATATCTTAACTGAATTCCATGTAATGATCAATGAATTTTTTTGATTCTATATCTACATGTGTTGAATCCTAGCAACAATATATTCTCAATGTATTTATTGGGTTGGGATTGACGAATAACCAATACCAATATTAATGTTTATTAGTGTCGAATAGAAATTCGAAATGGGGCGTGGCCAAGCGGTAAGGCAGCGGGTTTTGGTCCCGTTACTCGGAGGTTCGAATCCTTCCGTCCCAGATCGTTTCCATCAGAAACGAAAGATGGGATCACATTGTATCCCACATGAAACATAAAATTGTTAACGAGAACAATCTTTTGTTCTGAATTCTAAGAATGATTCTTAGAATCATATTTTTTCTTTCATTTGGTTTCTCACAAACGTAATCAAGTGTCAAATGTGGGTGGAAATAAATATCTTTTTTTTTTAATTCAAAAAAGAAATTCTGGGTTTATCATTCACATTCAGGATATGCTCGTACTACTCAATATTCATTTTAAAGTTAGTTACTTATGGAAACTTTATGTCCCATATCTATGAAATGTCAATTCTCACACGAAGCATTCTGAATCGAAATGTGAATGCGAGAAAGGCCTCTTTATTCCCTTACCAAGGGTAAAAAGCCTAAAGTAAATAAATGGGGTATCCCAATTCCACAGTCTATGTGGAGACTAAAGAGTAGGGAGTTTTTGGTACTAATTTCATCACTGGTCTTAAAACTTCTAAAGCTGGTGTGGGAAAAAAATAGTAAAAACGAATTGATCTGGACCCCATTTTTTTGTATTTTATCTGGTTCATCTTATATCTTATCCGGTTCAAATGAATAATTGTAAATCAATGTAATGTAGCGATTGGGGGGAAATTCGTATATTGCATCTACTTGACTTTATGGAATTGATGGAAAAGAAAAATTCTTGAACCTGAAGTAAAACAAAATCTGTATTGTATAAAATAAAATAAAAAAGTTTTATTAATAATTGATTTTTTTCCGGGATTGCAAATCTATTAATATTAAAGGTTCTTCTTTTGAGGTTTATAGTTTATTTGTTCGAGAAAAAATGGATCCTTCATGATTGATCGTCCCGAACAATCTTTTTAAGATGTAAATAAGTCTTAAGCAAACTTTTTTATTCGTCTTTTTTAGAAATATGTTTCATTCATATGATAGAATATAGAGTTAAATAAATTGGATCCTTGCTGAGCCTTCCCCGGATAAATACTTATCTATCCATAGATAGATAGATAGAAAGTATGTACTATTATATACCGGTATACACACACCGGTTGAGCCAATGACTATTCATGATTCCATATTGAATCAATTACATACCGGTTTGAAATAAAATTAGAGGAATGTTATGTTAAAACTTCGTTTGAAACGATGTGGTAGAAAGCAACGTGCGACTTGAAGGACATGATCGGCTGTGGATTCTTACATCCACCATTTTCTATAGGAATGAAGATGTTCTTGGCTCGACATAGTTTGTTCTGCTCTGTTAGGAACCTAATTTGTGTTAGGTTGTAAGTAAATAGTACATGATGGAGCTCGAGCAGAAAGGATTGATTCGTTTATCAGGGGGAAGAATCTAGGGTTAGTAACTATCAATAAGTTAGACCAACTTTGTAAGTATATCCTCAATATATAAATCGAAAGGTTAAAAGATCGAAAAATCAAAGAAGTTTGAAAAATAAAAAGTAAAATTTTTCAGAATTGGTAAAACTATTTCGATCAAAAGTGTATCACAAGGGAATCCACCGTTCATATTCTATTTCTATAGTTCATATTCTATTTCTATAATATAGAAAAAAATAACAAAAAACAAAAAGGTATGTTGCTGCTCTTTTGAAAGGAGTAAGGATCACCGAAGTAATGTCTAAACCCAATGATTTCACAAAGCAAAGATAAAGGATTCCGGAACAAGTAAACACTATTTTCAATTGTCTCAACAATTGAATCAGAATGAGGAATAAAAATAGATTCGAGATGAGACAAACAAAAGAGGTTAGAGACGGCTCAATAAATGTCTAAGGGTTTCCCTTCGAACTCTGTCAGAATTACCCAACTTGAGTTATGAGTACGAATGAGATTTCTTTTTTTCTGTAAGGAAGAATAAAAAAACGACTCAAATCATAGTCTAATTCATGATTTTATGGATCCATTTGCCATTATATACATATACAGAAATTTAGAATCCTTTTTTCTCGAGCCGTATGAGGAGAAAACCTCCCATACGTTTCTAGGGGGGGCATTGTTTATTTACATCTATTCCAATGAGCCATCTACCGAATCGTTGCAATTGATGTTCGATCCCGAAGAGAAGGAAGAGATCTTAGAAAAGTAGGTTTTTACGATCCGATAAAGAATCAAACTTATTTAAAAGTTCCTGTTATTCTATATTTCCTTGAAAAAGGTGCTCAACCTACGGGAACTGTTTGTGATATTTTAAGAAAGGCAGAATTATTTCAAGAAAGAACTTCGATTCGAGTTAATTAAAGTAAAAAAACAAAAAATTAATAAATAAAAAAAGGGGGGGGGGGTAACTAGTATCTATCTTTGTGTAATTATTTACATTTACACACAATTTGCCTTTTTCTTGCTGTATTCATACTTAATTTACTTTTTTTCTTGTTTTGTTTGTTGCGGGAATCCACCAACAACCAAGGGGTTAATCTTGCTTATTGTACCTCTATTGATTGAATAAACCCGAGATTTTTTCTTTACTTTACCTCTTTCGTATTTTTTTCATCCAAATTTCTTATTTATGTTTATGTTGTGCCAATCCAACACAAGTCCTTATTTGATTTACTTAAATATGTTTTCTTAATATTGGATTCATATTGACAATGGTGCATCGAAGAAATATAATTCGATCGTAGATAAATAGATCCGTTTATCTACACCTCATATTGGTTTTTTTTACTTCACTTCAGTCAAATGATGGGTTTGCCCTGCCGGATTTACTGGCATACAAGATGTATTTTCTTAACGAAAAAGAAAAGAAAATTGATAAAAAAAATGGCGGTTTGTCACAATTTTGACATCTCTATTGGGAATCTGTTGTTGTTTAATCCGATCTGTCCATTTTGGTATTTTGGTGTTTTTAATTGATCAACAAAAACAAATCTTTCTTTTCGATTTGTTCTAGTTCAATGTTTTGACGGGGTCGTGCAGTGCAATTCAATTGACTTTTTTATTTTGACCGTATTTACATATATATCCTATTTATTTTATTTTTATTCGGGTTGCTAACTCAACGGTAGAGTACTCGGCTTTTAAGTGCGACTATGATCTTTTACACATTTGGATGAAGCAACAGATTCGTCCAGACTATTGGTAGAGTCTATAAGACCACGACTGATCCTCAAAGGTAATGAATGGAAAAAACAGCATGTCGTAATAAAATATTATTATTTTATTATAAAATTTATTATTTAATTAAATATTATTTAATTAAATATNNNNAATTAAAGTAGAACTTTGAGTTTATCCTTACCGGATCGTTACAATTTTTTTTCTTTTTGTTTGGAAGTGAAAAAAAATTCACATTTACAGTTGGGTCTAGTGAATAAATGGATAGAGCCCTATGGCTCTAATTCTGGTGAAATAAAAAGCAACGAGCTTTTGTTCTTAATTTGAATGATTACCCGATCTAATTAGACGTTAAAGATAGATTAGTGCCTGATGCGGGAAAGGGTGGGTTCTTCTGTGAGTGGACCATTGATTTTCTTTCTTTTTTTTTTTAATGAATCCTAATTATTCTTTATTATGGATTGGAGACGAATGTGTAGAAGAAACAGTATACTGATAAAGAGAATTTATTCCAAAGTCAAAAGAGCGATCGAGTTGCAAAAATAAAGGATTTTTTACCCTCTTGTAATTATAACGAACATAAACCAATTGGATAGAAAAGGAGAGGAAAAAGATCTGTTGATTGGACTCCCCTGTTTCCTTTGTTTGCGGGATATATATTTTTTTCTTACTGTAATTATATACATAATACATACCCTGTTCTGACCATATTGCACTATGTATCATTTGATAACCCCAAAAATGAAATAGGTCCCGCCTCTGGTTCAAGTAGAAATGTAAATGGAAGAATTACAAGGATATTTAGAAAGAGATAGATCTCTGCAACAACACTTTCTATATCCGCTTCTCTTTAAGGAGTATATTTACACATTTCTTCATGATCGTGGTTTAAATGGTTCGATTTTTTACGAATCCACGGAAATTTTTGGTTATGACAATAAATCTAGTTCAGTACTTGTGAAACGTTCAATTATTCGAATGTATCAACAGAATTATTTGATTTATTCGGTTAATGATTCTAACCAAAATCGATTCGTTGGGCACAACAATTATTTTTATTTTCATTTTTATTCTCAGATGATATTGGAAGGTTTTGCAGTCATTGTGGAAATTCCATTCTTGCTGCGATTGGTATCTTCCCTCGAAGAAAAAAAAATACCAAAATCTCAGAATTTTAATTTACGATCTATTCATTCAATATTTCCCTTTTTGGAGGACAAATTATCGCATTTAAATTATGTGTCAGATATACTAATACCTTATCCCATCCATCTGAAAATCTTGGTTCAAATCCTTCAATTCTGGATCCAAGATGTTCCTTCTTTACATTTATTGCGATTCTTTCTTCACGAATATCATAATTGGAATAGTCTTATTACTCCGAATAATTCTATTTTTATTTTTTCAAAAGAAAATAAAAGACTATTTCGGTTCCCATATAATTCTTATGTATCTGAATGCGAATTTGTATTAGTTTTTCTTCGTAAACAATCTTCTTATTTACGATTAACATCTTCTGGAGCTTTTCTTGAGCGAACACATTTCTATGGAAAAATAGAATATCGTATAGTAGTGCGCCGTAATTATTTTCAGAAGACCCTATGGTTTTTCAAGG